CAAACCTCGTGTGGGGCTAATAGTTTTCATTCCCCATCTCCTCATGGAAAACCCTTTTCGCTCCGCTTAGCCCTATCCCCTTCTAGAGGTATTTTAGTGATAGGTTCTATAGGAACTGGACGATCCTGTTTGGTCAAATACCTAGCGACAAACTCCTATGTTCCTTTCATTACGGTATTTCCGAACAAGTTCCTGGATGACAAGCCTAAAGGTTATCTTATTGATGATATCGATATTGATGATAGTGACGATATCGATATTGATGATAGTGACGATATTGATGATAGTGATGATGACCTTGATATTGATACGGAGCTGCTAACTATGACGAATGTGCTAACTATGTATATGACGCCGAAAATAGACCGATTTGATATCACCCTTCAATTCGAATTAGCAAAAGCAATGTCTCCTTGCATAATATGGATTCCAAACATTCATGATCTGCATGTGAATGAGTCGAATTACTTATCCCTCGGTCTATTAGAGAACTATCTCTCCAGGGATTGTGAAAGATGTTCCACTGGAAAGATTCTTGTTATTGCTTCGACTCATATTCCCCAAAAAGTGGATCCCGCTCTAATAGCTCCGAATAAATTAAATACATGCATTAAGATACGAAGGCTTCTTCTTCCACAACAACGAAAGCACTTTTTCATTCTTTCATATACTAGGGGATTTCACTTGGAAAAGAAGATGTTCCATACTAACGGATTCGGGTCCATAACCATGGGTTCCAATGCGCGAGATCTTGTAGCACTTATCAATGAGGCCCTATCAATTAGTATTACACAGAAGAAATCCATTATAGAAACTAATACAATTAGATCAGCTCTTCATAGAAAAACTTGGGATTTTCGATCCCAGATAAGATCGGTTCAGGATCATGGGATCCTTTTCTATCAGATAGGAAGGGCTGTTACACAAAATGTACTTCTAAGTAATTGCCCCATAGATCCTATATCTATCTATATGAAGAAGAAATCATGTAAGGGAGGGGATTCTTATTTGTACAAATGGTACTTCGAACTTGGAACGAGCATGAAGAAATTCACGATACTTCTTTATCTTTTGAGTTGTTCTGCCGGATCGGTCGCTCAAGATCTTTGGTCTTCATCCAGACACGATGAAAAAGATTGGATCACTTCTTATGGATTCGTTGAGAATGATTCTGATCTAGTTCATGGCCTATTACTATTATTACTATTAGAAGTAGAAGGCGCTCTGGCGGGATCCTCACGGACAGAAAAATATTGCAGTCAGTTTGATAATAATCGAGTGACATTACTTCTTCGGTCCGAACCAAGGAATCAGTTAGATATGATGCAAAATGGATCTTGTTCTATCGTTGATCAGAGATTTCTATATGAAAAATACGAATCGGAGTTTGAAGAAGGGGAAGGGGCCCTTGATCCGCAACAGATAGAGGAGGATTTCTTCAATCACATAGTTTGGGCTCCTAGAATATGGCGCCCTTGTGGCAATCTATTTGATTGTATCGAAAGGCCCACGGAATTGGGATTTCCCTATTGGACTGGGTCATTTCGGGGCAAATGGATCATTTATCATAAAGAGGATGAGCTTCAAGAGAATGATTCGGAGTTCTTGCAGAGTGGAACCATGCAGTACCAGACACGAGATAGATCTTCCAAAGAACAAGGCTTTTTTCGAACAAGCCAATTCATTTGGGACCCTGCGGATCCATTCTTTTCCCTATTCAAAGATCAGCCCTCTGTCTCTGTGTTTTCACGTCGAGAATTCTTTGCAGATGAAGAGATGTCAAAGGGGCTTATTGCTTCCCAAACAAACCCTCCTACATCTATATATAAACGCTGGTTCATCAAGAATACGCAAGAAAAGCACTTCGAATTGTTGATTCATCGCCAGAGATGGTTTAGAACCAATAGTTCATTATCTAATGGATCTTTCCGTTCTAATACTCTATCCGAGAGTTATCAGTATTTATCAAATCTGTTCCTATCTAACGGAACGCTATTGGATCAAATGACAAAGACATTGTTGAGAAAGAGATGGCTTTTCCCGGATGAAATGAAACATTTGATTCATGTAACAGGAGAAAGATTCCCCATTCCTTAGCCGTAAAGATATGTGCCCATGAAAAGGGGATGAAGTGGAACAGAATTGGCCGGATGGTAGAGTCGTGGAAACACTTGTTTCTTCCATCTTTTTGGCCTTAGCTCCATGGAACAATATGCTACTGCTGAAACATGGAAGAATTGAAATCTTAGATCACTATGTGTGGATGATATGAACTGCCTAAACAAGAATTCTTGAACGGCGAAAGAGCCTATTACTCGCTACATCAAACAATTTCTACTAATGAAACCATGTAAATCCATCGGAAAATACGCATGTCCGCTGAAATGGTTGTTGCTATCTGCTCCAATAACGAATCATTGGTTTCTTTGAATAACTAAAGAAGATAGATAGACCTTTCTCTTCGTCTCAGGTCGATGGATCTCCTCAATTGGAAGATCTC